ATAAAAATTGATTTCAATGCAATTTCTTTTTTCTTTTTCGTTAGTTTAGCCAATCTATCATGACAAGTAAAAAAGGGTAAAGTAACCTTGTATTGATTGTTCTCGAAATATAAGTTTTTGTCTGCTGCCTGGAGAAAGGGAATAAATAAATCAATCAAACTCCGGGAGGCTTCATGAAGTGCTTCTTTAGGAGTTAAACTCCCGTTTGTCCATATTTCTATAAAAAGGATCTCTTGTTTTTCATTGCCATTCCCATAAGACTGAATACTATGATTCGCATTGCGAACAGGCATGAATACAGCATCTATAGGATAACAATTTTCGTCTTGAAAGTTATTTGGCGTTTTTATATTATATCCTCGACTCCTCTCGATTTGTAATCCAATACAAAAATCAATTGGTTCTGTTAGGCTAGCTATGTGCTGCGTCTTATCAACGATTTCCACAGAAGGTGGCAAGAGGATGTCTTGAGCAGTTACATATCTGGGACCTTTGACACAAATAAGCGCGTCACAAATTCCATAAAGATTACTTCTCAATACAATTTCTTTCAAATTCATTAAAATTTCATGTACCGATTCTTGAATACCCACTATGGTAGAATATTCATGTGGGATTTTCTCAGATTTTGCGCGTGTAATACACGTTCCTTCTATTTCTCCAAGCAAAACTCTTCGCATCGCAATGCCTATTGCGTCGGCTTGACCCTTCATAAGTGGAGACAAAATAAAGCGTCCATAATAAAGACGCTTACTGTCTGCTCTTGATTCAACACACTTCCACTGTAGTGTCCCAGTAGATACTTTGACTTTCTCTCGAACCATAGTAATATTATTTGTCAGATCGTTGAGTCATTTTTTTCTCTTGAAATCTTTTCTATCTCTACACCCGTCTTTTTTTAGGGGGCCTGCAACCATTATGTGGCATAGGGGTTACATCCCGTACGAAATTTAAAAGGATACCGCTTCTACGAATAGCTCGTAATGCTGCATCTCTTCCGAGACCAGGACCCTTTATCATGACTTCTGCTCGTTGCATACCTTGATCCGCTACTGCTCGAATAGCGCTTCCCGCCGCGGTTTGAGCAGCAAAGGGCGTACCTCTTCTTGTACCCCTGAATCCACAAGTACCGGCCGAGGACCAAGAAATTACCCGACCCCGTACATCCGTAACAGTCACAATGGTGTTGTTGAAACTTGCTTGAACATGAATAACGCCCTTTGGTATTCGACGTCCACTTTTACGCGAACCAATCCGTCCAGTCCTACGTGAACCACTTCTTGTTGTAGATTTTGCCATATTTGTGCCATATTTGATCATTTCATAAATGGAAGTCAGAGATATATGGATATATCCATTTCATGTCAAAACTATCTTGTTTTTTTTTTGATTTGTTCATCGTTTCTTTTCTAGAGTCCCCTTTCAAAAGATTATCCTTGTCTTTGTTTATGTCTCGGGTTGGAACAAATTACTATAATCCGTCCCCTCCTGCGGATCAGTCGACATTTTTCACAAATTTTCCGAACGGAAGCCCTTATTTTCATAATTGTTATGCCTTAAATGAATTTCGAATCTACTTATTGGTATTGGAAGAAAATAAGTTTCTTGAAATTTTTGAACCGTGAATTGTATCCCCATGAAAGGAGTGTTGAAAAATCACCTACTCACTCAAATCCCTTTGTGTATTCTATCAAATATACGCTCTCTATTTGAATCATAACGACTTCCTTCAATTTTAACTATATCCACCGGTAGTATATGTATAAAACTAGGTCAGATCCTTCCCGAAGCATAACCTAGAATCTTACTTCGTTGGCTAAACCATCTAACAGATTTTTTTTTCACAACACAAAAGGAAGCTCCAAATACAATTTGGATAGAAGAATAATTACCATATATAACACAAAATTTCTCCGCCGATTCTTTCTAGTCGAGCCGCCCGGTCTGTCATTATACCCCGAGAAGTAGAGAGAATTACAATCCCCATCCCATCTAAAATTCTAGGAATTCGCGCATAGTTAAAATAGATTCGTAGACCGGGTCGACTAATTCGTTTTAAATTTAAAATGGGTCTATACGGTCCTTTCCTATTCCTTCTATGTCGTAGGGTTAACCCCAAAAACTCTTTTTTGTTTTCCACGAGTTTTCTTACATTTTCTATAAAACCCTCTCGCAAAAGTATTTTAACAAAGTTTTCGGTGATGTTAGTAGATGCTATTCGAACCGTTCCTTTTCGATTCATGTCAGCATTTCGTATACAAGTTATTATGTCAGCAATAGTGTCCTTGCCCATGATAAACTCAAATTTTTGTTGTTTTCGAATTTTGATATAATCAACATGTTCTTTTTTTTTATGAAAATTTTTAAAAGTATATGCATGAGACATGCTCTACTAATTTTGTATTTATCTATTGTATTTGAATACTATGGATATATCGCGGTCTCATCTTATAATACTTCAGGCGCTAATGAAACTATTTTAGTAAAATTCAACTGTCTCAATTCTCGGGCGATCGCACCAAAAACTCGAGTTCCCTTTGGATTTCCTTCTTGATCAATGACAACTGCAGCGTTGTCATCATAACGTATTATCATACCGTTATCTCGTCTGAGTTCTTTACAAGTACGTACAATTACAGCCCTGATCACTTCGGATCTTTCTAGAGGCGTATTTGGTACTGCTTCCTTGATCACAGCAACAATAACGTCACCAATATGAGCATATCTACGATTACTGGCTCCTATGATTCGAATACACATCAATTTTCGGGCACCGCTGTTGTCCGCTACATTCAAATGGGTTTGAGGTTGAATCATATCGTTTTTTGAATCTGTTTTTTTAATGTTTAATTTTAAGTAAAGCACTGAAAGGACGAAGTAAAAAAAAAAAAAAAGAAACCCACATTTTTTATACCCAAGATTTTTCCCTTGGTTCGACATTCCTATCCAGAAATAATGAATTGAGTTCTTATAGGCATTTTGGACGCCGCTATTGAAATAGCCCTTCGGGCGATATTTTCAGCGACTTCACTCATTTCATAAAGGATTCTACCCGGTTTAACGACGGCTACCCAATATTCGGGGGATCCTTTCCCGGACCCCATACGGGTTTCCGTGGGTCTTACTGTAACTGGTTTGTCAGGAAATATACGTACCCATATTTTTCCACCACGCCGTACATTTCGTGTCATTGCTCGGCGCCCTGCTTCGATTTGTCTAGATGTGATCCAAGCGGGTTCAAGTGCTTGAAGAGCATATCTGCCGAAACAAATATGATTCCCTCGATAAGATATTCCTTTCATTCTTCCTCTATGTTGTTTACGGAATCTTGTTCTTTTGGGGTTATAATTGATGGTTCTTTCTCAATTCCATCTCTACTACAGAACTGGACATGAGAGTTTCTTCTCATCCAGCTCCTCGCGAATGAAAGACTAAAAAAGATTTTATCAAGATATACAGGGGTTTAATGAATAATATACTGAAGTGTATTAGTCTTTGAAATTTCCTGAAGCGTATTAGTCTTTGAAATTTCGAAATTTCATCTAATTAATCTATTTTTTTACCATTAGAAAAATCTTTATTTTGTTTTACCTTTTACTATATCGGATCTATCAAAATTAATCAATCCAATAAAATCAAACTTTCGCAGGCGAATATTTACTGTTTCAATATCTATTTCAGTTGTAGGGTTAGTTCATGACCTCCCCGAATAAAAGAATAGTTTAGTTCCCGGGTTCGTTCCGCCATCCCACCCAATAAATCATTAAGATTCATTTCCAATAGAATCTTCTTTATTCACGGGTTCCGTCGTTCCCATTGCTTCTCCATTAATGGTTAGGTCTGAATTCTTCAACGGAGTCCGTAATTCAATTTTTTCTTAAGTCAATTTTCTCAGTTTTTATTGGCTCGAGGCTCTTTATTTTTTTGTTCTATGAGCTGATTCATCTAACTATGGATGAATCTTTATTGATGCTGTATTATACTGTTGTTTATGAGATGACTCACAGACCTTACATATTGGAATGCTATATCGTTGATATTTTATTTCTCTCTTTCTCTCATCCTTCCATTTATCCGCATGCTTTTCTATTTTCCTTCACAACGTATAACTTCACAACCTAATAATCAAATTGAGTTTTTGGGTTTCTGGAAAAAAAAATTCAGTTGCTACAACGATATGATCGATATATTCGATCTTGACTGGTTCTTTGGATTCAGATAATGCGAAGCAATGAGTTGGTTATTAGTGCTATAGTTATTAGTTCATACTACAGGACGGTCCATTGTTTTGAATCCGAGCCCTAAAAAACCAACGAGTCACACACTAAGCATAGCAATTATATAAAAAAATAAATCGGATTTTTATTCAACCCTATAGAATTGCGGAATTTATAATTTTTCTTTTGATTGAACATACAAAAAGTTAGTTCGTGGTTTAGTTCATTTCCATCAATGGGTACACTCTAAAGACACATAAAGTCTTATTTTTCTTCGTTTACAAATATCCAAATTTTGATTCCTAATATCCCGTATATAGTTCGAACTGTATAGGAACAATAATCAATTTTAGCTCCAATGGTTTGTAGAGGAACTCTACCTTCTCTGATCCATTCGGCGCGCGCAATTTCTTTTCCGTCAAGACGCCCGGCAATTTGTACTTGAATTCCTTTTGTATCTGCCTGTTCAGTTAATTCAATAGCTTTTTTCATTGCTTTGCGAAAAGAAACTCTATTTTTTAATTGGCCGGCTATAAATTCGGCAAGAATATTGGGGTGTCCATAAGGATTTGCAATTCTTGTAATAGCAATGTTTATTTTTCGGTTCACACAATTAAGTTCTTTTTGAACATTCATCTGTAATTCTTCAACTCTTCGCGGCCTATTTTCTAGTAAAAACTTTGGGAATCCTATATATATTATGACTTGAATTAAATCAATTCTTTTTTTAATCTCTATCCGGGCAATTCCCTCAAGACCGGAGGATATTATCATATTTTTTTG